AATGGATCTAAAAGTGACGATCCCGACTATGATCCTTCCATGTATAATACTAAATCGAGTTGGAATAATCACATTAATAATTTCGTTGACTCTTATCTTCAGTCTCAAATCTGTATTGATAGTCACATTTTAAGTAGTAGTAACAATTACAGCGACAGTTACATTTATAATTACATTTGTGGTGAAAGTAGAAATAGCAGTGAAAGCAAAAGTTCCAATATAAAAACTAGTACGAATGGTAGTGATTTAACTATAAGAAAAAGTTCGAATAATCTTGATGTAACTCAAAAATACAGGCATTTGTGGGTTCAATGTGAAAATTGTTATGGATTAAATTATAAGAAATTTTTGAAGTCAAAAATGAATATTTGTGAACAATGCGGATATTATTTGAAAATAAGTAGTTCAGATAGAATCGAACTTTCGGTTGATCCAGGTACTTGGGATCCGATGGATGACGGCATGGTTTCTCTGGATCCCATTGAATTTCATTCCGAAGAGGAACCTTATAAAGATCGTATTGATTCTTATCAAAAAAAAACAGGATTAACAGAGGCTGTTCAAACAGGTATAGGTCAACTAAACGGGATTCCCGTCGCAATTGGGGTTATGGATTTTCAGTTTATGGGGGGTAGTATGGGATCCGTAGTAGGCGAGAAAATCACCCGTTTGATCGAGTATGCTACCAATAAACTTTTACCTCTTATTCTAGTGTGTGCTTCCGGAGGGGCACGCATGCAAGAAGGAAGTTTGAGCTTGATGCAAATGGCTAAAATATCTTCTGCTTTATATGATTATCAATCAAATAAAAAGTTATTCTATGTATCAATTCTTACATCTCCTACTACTGGTGGAGTAACAGCTAGTTTTGGTATGTTGGGGGATATCATTATTGCCGAACCTAATGCCTATATTGCATTTGCGGGTAAAAGAGTAATTGAACAAACATTGAATAAGACAGTACCTGAAGGTTCACAAGCGGCTGAATATTTATTCCATAAGGGCTTATTCGATCCAATAGTACCACGTAACCCTTTAAAAGGTGTTCTGAGTGAGCTATTTCAGCTCCACGCCTTTTTCCCTTTCAATAAAAATTCAATCAAGTAGAGTCTTGAGTTCAACTTTTTTTTTTGTGGCGAACAACTAGTTAGTTAGTTTATCAGAATCAAAATAAAAAACCGAAAAAACGAATTTTTATTTGGTGACATAAGATTTAATTGTAGAAAGAATCATGCGGATAATCGTTGTTTTTTTACCGATATTGCTGATTAGTAATATCGGTAAAAAAACAACAACATAAACAGCGAATTCTTCCTTCGAATTAGGAGGCAAGGCAAATAAAACGAATTTCGTGTTCTGTTCGCCTCTTCTATATGTATATATTTCAAATATAGAAAATATAGAATCTTGCATCTTTCTATATCTCCCAAGAAGTCCCCTTTTTATAAGAATTCCTGCTCTTGGGTCGGATTCTAACGAATCTTTCGGGTATTTTTAAATTTTTAAGAGACTCTTTTTTTATTAAAAAAGAAATTAGAAGAAGAAGATAAGAACAATATAAGAATAAAAATAAAAAAAGTAAGAATAATAAAGAAAGTGGATTATCATATATACATCTATTTCATGTAGAAAGATGAATAAGTCCGTTTATTTAGTTCGACATTGCTTGCACTTATTATATATACTCACTTCGATATACTTAGTATACTAATATACGAATTATAATATGAATTATAATTATTATAAGATATCCTTATAACAATAACAGGTACAAATATTAAATCGAGGTACCCCATTCTATGACAATTCTCAACAACTTACCCTCCTTTTTTGTGCCTTTAGTGGGCCTAGTATTTCCGGCAATTGCAATGGCCTCTTTATCTCTTCATGTTCAAAAAAAAAAGATTTTTTAAATCTGATGTGGTCAAATCTCATCTAGTTTTTTTTTTTCAAGACTTAGCGAACAAGGATATCCATTTAGTAGAATATTGTATAAGAATAACAGGTGGCTTTCTCCGAACATAAATGAAAAAGATCTTATACATGCGTAAACATTATATATGGACAGACGAATTCTAGCAATTAAAAAAAAAATAGGCTGGGATCCAAACTCATGTCTGAAATTAAAGTAAATCTATCCATATGTATGTAGCTATTGATAGGGAATCATATGAAGGGGATGCTTTTATTTTATTATATCTAACCAATTCGATTAATTACTACTAAAAGTTCACATCAGAATAGTACTAGTTGATGAGAGTTACTTCGGAAAAAAAGTCAAGTGAATTTTTTTTTGTTATTCCATAAAATGCAACCGGATCTACTATGTATGAGTTGGCGATCAGAATATATATGGATAGAATTTATAGCAGGATCTCGCAAAACAAGTAATTTCTGCTGGGCGTTTATCCTTTTTTTAGGTTCATTAGGATTCTTATTGGTTGGAATTTCTAGTTATCTTGATAAGAATTTGATATCCTTCTTTCCGTCTCAACAAATCCTTTTTTTCCCACAAGGGATCGTAATGTCTTTCTATGGGATCGCGGGTCTCTTTATTAGTTCCTATTTGTGGTGCACAATTACATGGAATGTAGGTAGCGGTTATGATCGATTTGATAGAAAAGAAGGAATAGTGTGCATTTTTCGTTGGGGATTTCCTGGAAAAAATCGCCGTATCTTTTTACGATTCCTTATGAAAGATATTCAGTCCATCAGAATAGAAGTAAAAGAGGGTATTTATGCTCGTCGTGTCCTTTATATGGAAATCAGAGGCCTGGGAGACGTTCCCTTGACTCGTACTGATGAGAATTTGACTCCACGGGAAATTGAGCAAAAGGCTGCGGAATTGGCCTATTTCTTGCGTGTACCAATTGAAGTATTTTGAAAAAAGAAACTGCAAAATAAATGCTTTCTCAGCAAGAGGAAAACCCCTAAGAATCCTTTTTTTCTATAAGCATAACTTACTTAATTAAAGTTTCTTCAGAACGCCTCGTGGGACCAAAGCAAGGCAAACGTGTACGTGGCGGCCATAATATAAAACGAACCCTTTTTTGTTTTTGTCTGTCGATTTTTTTTTTTTCGAAATATTTGATATTTTCTTTTTTAATAAACAGGAAGTTCTTTCATTTCGAAATCCGAAAAATATTCATTATTGAAATCTTTATTTGAATCTTTCGGGCATTCATCAAAGGATCAAAGGGGAGTAATTACTTCGAATATTTGATCAATTAAGATATCTGTAAACAGTCTATTTTTTTATTATTTCTTCATTTGAATTCGAATTCGAAGTGGATTCTTCTTCTATTTCTGTATTTTTTCTACACTAGATTCAAGGACTAACCTCTGAATCACAACTAAAAAATGGGGGCTCGATTAATAAATTAATAATTAATAGGCGCGATACCTTATAATAGAACTTATGCTTGATAGAAATATTAGATCGCATAGAGTCAACGAATGAGGTGACAATTCACAGATGAAAAAATGACAAAAAAGAGCGCATCTATTCCCCTTCGATATCTTTCATTTATAGTATTTGTAGTCTTTTTGCCCCGGTGGATCACTCTCTCATTTAATAAAAGTCTAGAATCTTGGGTTACTAATTGGTGGAATACTAGGCAATCCGAAACTTTTTTGAACGATATTCAAGAAAAGAGTATTCTAGAAAAATTCATAGAATTAGAGGAACTATTTCTCTTGGATGAAATGGTAAAGGAATTCCCGGAAAGACATCTACAAAAGTTTCGTATGGGGCTCCACAAAGAAACAATCCAATTGATCAAGATACAAGATGAGGATCATATCCATACAATTTTGCACTTCTCGACAAATTTAATCTGTTTCGTTATTCTAAGTGCTTATTCTATTCTGGGTAATGAAGAACTTGTTTTTCTTAATTCTTGGGTTCAAGAATTCCTATATAATTTAAGCGACACAATAAAAGCCTTTTCCATTCTTTTAGTAACCGATTTATGTATCGGATTCCATTCGCCCCACGGTTGGGAACTAATGATTGGCTATGTCTATAACGATTTTGGATTTTTTCATAATGATCAAATTATATCTGGTCTTGTTTCCACTTTTCCAGTCATTCTAGATACAATTTTCAAATATTGGATTTTCCTTTATTTAAATCGTGTATCTCCGTCACTTGTAGTGATTTATCATTCAATGAATGACTGAAAAACGAGTCAATTAGAATGTTTCTTACTTTGTACCTAAGCAAAGCATTCCAGGTCGTACTTACCTTACTCTTTCTACCCATTCAGAGGATTCCTCCTATATTCCAGTAAAATTATTTCAGTAAATAGCAAAATCGTGGATAGGGAACTATACTAGCGACCTACCCAATTTTATTGTAGAAATTTTCGGGATCAACGATTGGACCATGCAAATTAGAAATACTTTTTCTTCGATAAAGGAAGAGATTACTCGATTCATTTCCGTATCACTCATGATATATATAATAACTCGGGCCTCCATTTCAAATGCATATCCCATTTTTGCGCAGCAGGGTTTTGAAAATCCACGAGAAGCCACTGGTCGTATTGTATGCGCCAATTGCCATTTAGCTAATAAACCTGTGGATATTGAGGTTCCGCAAGCGGTACTTCCTGATACTGTGTTTGAAGCAGTTGTTAGAATTCCTTATGATATGCAACTGAAACAAGTTCTTGCTAATGGTAAAAAGGGGGGGTTGAATGTAGGGGCCGTTCTTATTTTACCGGAAGGGTTTGAATTAGCCCCCCCCAGTCGTATTTCTCCCGAGATGAAAGAAAAGATAGGCAATCTATCTTTTCAGAATTACGGCCCCACTAAAAAAAATATTCTTGTGATAGGGCCTGTTCCTGGTAAGAAATATAGTGAAATAACTTTTCCTATTCTTTCCCCGGATCCCGCGACTAATAAAGATGTTCACTTCTTAAAATACCCAATATACGTAGGTGGTAACAGGGGAAGGGGCCAGATTTATCCCGACGGGACAAAAAGTAACAATACGG